TTATTTAATGAATAAATATTAAAAATGGTTTAAATTTATTAATAAATATAAAATTAATTAAATAATATATATATATATATATTAAATTTTTAATATATTATTATATTAATAATACATTAATTAATTGAAAAAATTAATATTAATTTTAATAATTTTTTATTATTTTTAAGAATTATAATTGTTTGATATTCCAACTTAGGTTTTAATATAAATATTATGAAAAGAAAAAAAAAAGAAATCATTAAATATTTAATAATTAATATTAAATATTTAATATAAAAAATATTATTATATTAAATATTTAAATATAAAAAAAAAAAAAAAAAAATCTATGTTAAAAATAATATATTAAATATAAATGTTTATAGTTTAGATAATTTATTTAAAATTTATTTTACATACAAATTTTAGTGTTAATTTATTTTTATTTAAATAATTAAATTATAATTGTAGTAATTAATATTAAATATTTAAGAAATTAAGATTTAGTAATATTTAAATTAATAACAAATTTTGTGCCAGCAGTTGCGGTTAAACAAAAATTGAATTAAATTTTATTGGTTTTTAATTATTAATTTTTTTTTTTATAATTAAAATTTTAAATTATTAGGTGAAATTTTAATTTAATAAAAAATTATAATAATTTTATGATTTAATAAATTTTATTAAAAACTAGGATTAGATACCCTATTATGAAAAAATTAAATTTATAATACTAAAATAGTAAATAATTATTTATTGAAACTTAAATAATTTGGCGGTATTTTAGTTCATTTAGAGGAATCTGTTTAATAATTGATAATCCACGAATAAATTTACTTAATTTATAATTTTGTATATCGTTGTTAAAAAAATATTTTTTAATGAAAATAATATTTAAAAATTTAAATTTAAAATTAAATCAGATCAAGATGCAGAAAATAATTAAGAATATAATGGATTACAATAAATTTATTTAAATGAATATTAATTTGAAAAAGTTAATTGAAATTGGATTTAAATGTAATTTTATTTAGTTAAATAAAATGATTAAAAATTAAAATATGTACATATTGCCCGTCGCTTTCATATAATTTAAATTGAAATAAGTCGTAACAAAGTAGAGGTACTGGAAAGTGTTTCTAGAAAGACAAATTAGAGCTTGATAAAAGTATTTCATTTACATTGAAAAGATATTAAAAATTAATTAATTTGAGGGGAAAAATTAATAATTTATTAATAATAAAAAAATTTTTAAATTTTTATATAATTATTTTAATGGGGGTTAAAGTATATTAATAGAAAAAATTGAAATATTTATAAAAAAATAGTATTGTGAAAGAAATTTGAAATATATGAAAAATAAATTATTTAAAAGTAATTTTAATTTAATGTATCTTGTGTATCAGAGTTTATTAAAAAATATTTTTAATAAAAAAATTCTCGAATTTAAGAGAGATAATTAATTAATAAAGTTATTATAGCAAAAATATTTTAAATAATTAATTTGAAATGAAATGTTAATCGTTCTTAAAGATATCTAGTTTTTTTAGAAAAAAATTTAATTTAAAATTTAATTAAATAATTAATTAATTAATTAATAGATTATTGGTTAAATTTTATATTTTAAGGGATAAGCTTTAAATTAAATTTATATAATTATATTGTGTTTAATTTGAAAATTATATAATTTATATTGTTAATAAATTAAAATTTATTATAAATAATTTCAATTAAAATAAAATTTTATTTAATTTATATTTATATAAAAAAATATTTTTTAATAAAAAAAAATTAGATATAATGATAAAATTAGTATATAACAATATTAAAATAAAATTAATTAATGAAATTATTTTAAAGGAATTCGGCAAAAATATATGCTCACTTGTTTATCAAAAACATGTCTTTTAGAAAATAATTTAAAGTCTAATCTGCCCACTGATTTTAATTAAAGGGCTGCAGTAATTTGACTGTACAAAGGTAGCATAATCATTAGTCATTTAATTGATGACTTGTATGAATGATTGGATGAAGTATAATCTGTCTCTAAAGTAAATTATAGAATTTAATTTTTAAATTAAAAAGTTTAAATAAAATAAAAAGACGAGAAGACCCTATAGAGTTTTATAAATTTTTAAATTATAATTGTTTATAAAATTAAAAATTTTTAATTAATAAATTTATTTTATTGGGGTGATAAAAAAATAAATTTAACTTTTTTTTTTAATTAACATAAATAAATGAGTAAGATGATCCAATTATATTGATTATAAGAAAAAATTACCTTAGGGATAACAGCGTAATTTAATTTTTTAGTTCATATAAAAAATTAAGTTTGCGACCTCGATGTTGGATTAAGATAAAATTTAAATGCAAAAGTTTAAAATTTTGATCTGTTCGATCATTAAAATCTTACATGATCTGAGTTCAGACCGGTGTGAGCCAGGTTGGTTTCTATCTTTTATAAAATAAAATATTTTAGTACGAAAGGATCAAATATTTAAATTAAATTTAATGTTAATGAATTTTATTAAATAAATAATATATATATATATATATATATATATATATATAATATTTACTATTTTGGCAGAAAAGTGTAATGATTTTAGAAGTCATAAATATATGATTTAATTATATAGATAGTAAATGTTATTAAATGATATATTTATAATTTTTATTGGTTTACTAATTTTAATTATTGGTATTTTAATTGGGGTGGCTTTTTTAGTTTTATTAGAGCGAAAAATTTTAGGTTATATTCAAATTCGTAAAGGTCCAAATAAATTGGGGGTTATAGGACTTTTACAATCTTTTGCTGATGCAATGAAATTATTTACTAAAGAAACAATTTATCCTAGTTATTCAAATTATATTATATATTATTTTTCTCCAGTAATAGGATTTATTATATCTTTAATTATTTGAATAGTTATTCCTTATTATTTTAATATAGTTAGATTTAATTTGGGGGTTTTATTTATTTTATGTTGTATAAGAGTGGGGGTTTATACAGTTATAGTAGCTGGTTGATCTTCTAATTCTAATTATTCATTGTTAGGAGGATTACGGGCTGTTGCTCAAACAATTTCATATGAAGTTAGTTTATTTATAATTTTATTATCTAGAATTATTATAATTATGGAATATAATTTATTATATTTTAATAATTATCAAAAAATAGTTTGATTTATTATTTTAATATTTCCTTTAGGATTATGTTGAATTAGATCAATATTAGCCGAAACAAATCGTACTCCTTTTGATTTTGCTGAAGGTGAAAGAGAATTAGTTTCAGGGTTTAATGTAGAATATAGAAGTGGTGGATTTGCTTTAATTTTTTTAGCTGAATATGCAAGAATTTTATTTATAAGATTATTATTTGTTTTAGTTTATATAGGAGGATTTACTTTAGATTTTATATTTTATTTAAAATTAGTATTAATTACATTTTTGTTTATTTGAGTTCGAGGAACTTTACCTCGTTATCGTTATGATAAATTAATATATTTGGCTTGAAAAAGATATTTACCTGTTTCTTTAAATTTTTTATTATTTTTTTTAGGAGTTAAAATTTTTTTAATATAATTTAATTAAATTTAGTATAAATTAATAGAATAATTATTCTTTCTTAAGTTTTCAAAACAAATGCTTATACAAGCTCATTAATTAATTAAAAATTAAATTATCTCAATATTTATTTATTAAAGGATTTATAATAAAATAAGAGAAATAAAAAAATGTTAGTAATTGTCCTGTTAAAATATAAGGGTCTTCAACAGGTCGTGCTCCAATTCAAGTTAATAAAATAATGATTGTAATTAAGGATCAAAATAAAATTTGATTAATTGGATAAAATTGAATACCTTGAATTTTTTTATTAAAAGTAAAAGGTAAAATAATTAAAATTAAAATTGATATTACTAAAGCAATTACTCCTCCTAATTTATTTGGAATGGATCGTAAAATAGCATAAGCAAATAAGAAATATCATTCTGGTTGAATATGTACAGGAGTTACTAAAGGATTAGCTGGAATAAAATTATCAGGGTCTCCCAGTAAATAAGGATTAGTAAGAGTTAATAAAGTTAATAAAAATAATATAATAATAGCTCCAATTAAGTCTTTATAAGTGAAAAATGGATGGAATGGAATTTTATCATAATTTCTGTTTAATCCTAAAGGATTATTAGATCCTGTTTGGTGTAAAAATAATAAATGAATTATAGTTATTATTAAAATAATAAAAGGTAATAGAAAATGAAATGTATAAAATCGAGTTAAAGTGGCATTATCAACAGCAAATCCTCCTCAAATTCAATTTACTAAGGTTGTTCCTAAATAAGGAATAGCTGATAAAAGATTAGTAATAACTGTGGCTCCTCAAAAAGATATTTGTCCTCATGGTAAAACATATCCTATAAATGCTGTTGCTATAAGAAGAAATAGAATAATTACTCCTACTATTCAGGTATATTTTAAATTAAATGATTCATAATAAATTCCTCGTCCAATATGTAAATAAATGCAAATAAAAAAAAATGATGCTCCATTAGCATGAAGTGTTCGGATTAATCAACCATAGTTTACATTTCGACAGATATAATTTACTCTATAGAAAGCTAATTCAATATTAGCAGTATAATATATAGTTAAAAATAATCCTGTAAAAATTTGAATAATTAAACAAAAAGCTAGTAAAGATCCAAAATTTCATCAATAAGAAATATTGGAGGGGGAGGGTAGGTCAATTAATGATCCATTTAAAATTTTAATAATTGGATGGGATTTTCGTAGCAATAAAAATTTATTTTTATTTATCATTTATGAAAATATTAACTATTAGATCGTAAAGGACCATAGAAAATATTAGTAATTTTTACTACTGCAATTAAAGTAACAAAAAGATAAATAATTAATATTAATATAATTATAAATGTTTGATTATTATATAATTTAGAAAGATTTATTTTGTTTTCATTATTAATAAAAAAATCAAATAAAAAAAAATTATTTATATCAGAATTTGATGAAAAATTTAATCATAATAAATTATTTATAAAAATAAATTTAAATAAGATTAAGATAAATAAAGTAGTAAAAAATATTATTTTAGTGTTGAAAGAAGGTTTAAATAATTCATTTGAGGCAATTCTTGAGACATAAATAAATAAAACTAATAATCCTCCTAATAAAGTTAAAAATAAAATGTAAGAAAATCAATAGGTTTTAATTAATATTCCTGAAATTAAACAAGTTAATAGTGTTTGAATTAAAATTATTAATCCTATTGATAGAGGATTATTTAGAAATAATATAAAAAGTGAAATAAAAATAATTATAATAGATAAAGAAATTTTTGTTATATCAAATCAAAGAATAGTTTAAAAAAAATAATAATTTTGGAGATTATTGATAAAGAAATTCTTTTTCTTTGAAGTTTTCAAAGTAATAAACTTAATTTTGGTTTACAAGACCAATGTTTTATTTAAACTATAAAAACTATAAATGATAATTTATATGTGATTAATTTTTATTATAATATTTATTGTTGGTAATTTAATTTTTGTTTTGAAGCATAAGCATTTATTAATTGTTTTATTAAGATTAGAATTTATTGTTTTGAGAATATTTTTTTTTTTAATAATATATTTAAGATTTATTGATTATGATATATATATATTAATAATTTTTTTAGTATTTTCGGTTTGTGAGGGGGCTTTAGGGTTATCAATTTTAGTATCAATAATTCGTACACATGGAAATGATTATTTTCAAAGTTATAATATTTTATAATATGATAAAATTTTTAATAATAATAATATTTATAATTCCTTTTTGTTTTATAAAAAATATATTTTGATTGGTTCAAATAATATTATTTTTAATAATATTTTTATTTCTAAATTTAATAATAGAATTTAATTTATTTTGTAATTTAAGTTATATAATATCATGTGATATTATATCTTATGGTTTAATTTTATTAAGAATTTGAATTAGAATTTTAATAATTATAGCTAGAGAAAATTTATTTAAAATAAATTTTTATATTAATTTTTTTTTATTTAATGTTATTTTTTTATTAATTATATTATATTTAACTTTTAGTGTAATAAATATATTTATATTTTATTTGTTTTTTGAAGGTAGTTTAATTCCAACTTTAATATTGATTATTGGTTGAGGATATCAACCTGAACGAATTAAGGCTGGAATATATTTATTATTTTATACTTTATTTGTTTCTTTACCTTTATTAATAGGAATTTTTTATATAAATAATCAAATAAATAGAATAATGATTTATTTTTTAAAATTTATAAATAGTAATATGTATATATTATATTTTTGTATAATTATAGCTTTTTTAGTTAAAATTCCAATATATTTTGTTCATTTATGATTACCTAAGGCTCATGTAGAAGCTCCAGTATCAGGATCTATAATTTTAGCAGGGATTATATTAAAATTAGGAGGTTATGGATTATTACGTTTAATAATTTTTTTACAGGAAATTAATTTAAAATTAAACTATATTAGAATTGTAATTAGATTAATTGGTGGATTTTATATTAGAATAAAATGTTTTTGTCAAATTGATATTAAATCTTTAATTGCTTATTCATCAGTAGCTCATATAAGAATTGTTATTAGAGGTATTATAATTATAAATTATTGAGGATATATAGGTTCTTATATTATAATAATTGGGCATGGTTTATGTTCTTCTGGTATATTTTGTTTAGCTAATATTAGATATGAGCGATTACATAGTCGGAGTTTATATATTAATAAGGGAATGATAAATTTTATGCCTTCAATAAGATTATGATGATTTTTATTAATATCTTCAAATATAGCAGCTCCTCCAAGATTAAATTTAATAGGAGAAATTAGTTTAATTAATAGATTAATAAGTTGATCTTGATTATCTATAATTATATTAATGTTAATTTCTTTTTTTAGAGCTGGTTATAGATTATATTTATATTCTTATATTCAACATGGAAAATATTATTCTGGAATTTATAGATATTATACAGGGTTATGTCGAGAATATTTAATATTAATATTACATTGATTACCTTTAAATTTAATAGTAGTTAAAATTGATTATAGAATAATTTGAATTTATTTAAATAATTTAATAAAAATATTGATTTGTGGTGTCAAAAATATGAAAAGTTCATTTTAAATTATAAATAATATTAAGTATTCAATTTGTTTTATTTCTTTTTTTTTTTTATTTTTTATAATATTATTAAATTTTTTAATAATAATTTATTTTTTAATAAATAATATAGTAATTTTTTTAGAATGAGAAGTAATTACTTTAAATTCTACTATAATTATAATGTCTATTTTATTAGATTGAATATCTTTATTGTTTATAATATTTGTATTTTTAATTTCTTCTGTTGTTATTTATTATAGAAAAAGATATATATCTTCAGAATTAAATTTAAATCGATTTATTATTTTAGTATTATTATTTGTAAGTTCAATAATATTATTAATTATTAGACCTAATATTATTAGAATTTTATTAGGATGAGATGGTTTAGGTTTAGTATCATATTTACTTGTTATTTATTATCAAAATTTAAAATCTTATAATGCTGGGATGTTAACTGCTTTATCAAATCGAATTGGGGATGTTTTAATTTTAATAGTAATTTCTTGAATATTAAATTATGGGAGATGAAATTATATTTTTTATTTAGAGTTTATAAAAAATGATTGGGAAATAAGAATAATTAGAATAATAATTATTTTTGCAGCTATAACTAAAAGAGCTCAAATTCCTTTTAGATCTTGATTACCTGCAGCTATAGCTGCTCCTACACCTGTTTCAGCATTAGTTCATTCTTCAACTTTAGTTACTGCTGGAGTATATTTATTAATTCGATTTAATATACTATTAATTAATACTTTTTTTTTTAAGGTTTTATTATTATTATCTTGTTTAACTATATTTATAGCAGGGATTAGTGCTAATTATGAGTTTGATTTAAAAAAAATTATTGCTTTATCTACCTTAAGACAATTAGGTTTAATAATAAGAATTTTAAGAATAGGATTCTCAGATTTAGCTTTTTTTCATTTATTAACTCATGCTATATTTAAGGCATTATTATTTATATGTGCTGGAGTAATTATTCATATAATAAATGATATTCAAGATATTCGGTTTATAGGAGGAATTAGATTATATATTCCTTTAACTTCTTTATGTATAAATATTTCTAATATAGCATTATGTGGTATTCCTTTTTTAGCTGGATTTTATTCTAAGGATTTAATTTTGGAGTTGGTTAGTTTTAGAAATTTAAATTTATTGATTTTTTTTTTATATTATATTTCTACAGGTTTAACAATATTTTATACAATTCGTTTAATCATATATTTAATAGTTAATGATTATAATTTAATTAGTATTTATAATTTATATGATGAAGATTATGTTATATTAAAAAGTATAATTATTTTATTATTTATAAGAGTAGTAAGAGGAAGATTTTTAAGCTGAATACTTTTTTCTTATCCTTATATAATTTATTTACCTTTTAACTTAAAAATGATGGTTATTTATGTTAGAATTTTAGGAGGATTTATAGGTTATTTAGTAAGAAATATAAAAATTTATTCTATTAATAAATTTTTATTAACATATAATATAAGAAATTTTTTAAGAACAATATGATTTATACCTAATTTATCTACTTATGGGATAAATTATTACTTTCTTAATTTTGGTCAAAATTTATTAAAATTTGTGGATATGGGTTGAAGAGAAGTTTATAGAGGAAAAGGTATAATAAAAATTATTGAAAAATATTCTGTTTTTTATAGAATATTTCAAATAAATAATTTAAAAATTTATTTATTTAGATTTATTTTATGAATATTTATAATGATAATAATAATAATAATTTTTTAAATTTAAATAGCTTATACAGAGTATAATATTGAAGATATTAAGGAGATATAATTATCTTTAAATATTTATAAAAATATTTATTTTATTTTTACAATGAAAATGTAAAGTTTTATATTAAACTATATAAATAATAAAAGAAATATTAATGGAATTTAACCACTAAAAATTAAGTTAGCAGCTTATTTTTAATCTTTATATTTCTAATTTAATTGGAATATAAATTCAATTTTATCATTAACAGTGATATACCTCTTTTTGGTTTCAATTAATAAATAAGGAGTTATTTAACTCATTCTTTTAAGTCGAAATTAAATGCAAAATTGCTTCTTATTTTAAGATAAATTGATATAACAATATTTTTTGAATGCAAATCAAATGTTTTTTTTTTAAACTATAATCCTAATATATATATATATATATATATATATATAATAAGTTAATTTGTTCAATTTAATATATTTTGATTTCATTCATGATATAATCCAATAATTAAAATTAAAATAAAAAAAAATCTAATTTTTGTTCATAAAATAAAATTTACTATTTTAAATAATGGAATAATAGGTAAAATTAAAGCAATTTCTACGTCAAAAATTAAAAAAATTATAGTAATTAAAAAAAAATGAAGAGAAAAAGGAATTCGAGCTGAAGATTTAGGATCGAATCCACATTCAAATGGGGAAGATTTTTCTCGATCTGAAAATGATTTTTTGGATAGAATAATTGCTAATAATATTATAATATTAGCAATTAAGGTTATTAAAATAAAAGAATTTACAATAATAATAATTATTTATATTAAAAATTTTAAACTTTTTGATTGGAAGTCAAATATACTAAATATATTATATAAATAATTAATTTCCTCATCAATAAATAGAAATATAAAGGAATAATCAAACTACATCTACAAAATGTCAATATCATGCTGCTGCTTCAAATCCAAAATGATGATTTTTAGAAAAATGGTTATTTAAATGTCGAATTAAGCATACTAAAAGAAATAAAGTTCCAATTATTACATGAAGGCCATGGAATCCTGTTGCTATAAAAAATGTTGAGCCATAAATTCTATCGGCGATAGTAAATGGAGCTTCTAAATATTCGTAAGCTTGTAAAATAGTAAAATAAATACCTAAAATAATAGTAATGAATAATCCTTGGGTGGTTTGAGAGTTATTATTTTCTATTAAAGCATGATGTGCTCAAGTTACAGATACTCCTGAACTAATTAAGATAATAGTATTTAGAAGTGGAATATGAAATGGATTAAAGGGAGTAATACTTGAGGGGGGTCATATAGCTCCAATTTCAATATTAGGGGATAAACTTCTATGAAAAAAAGCTCAAAAAAAAGATAAAAAAAAAAATACTTCAGAGACAATAAATAAGATTATTCCTCATCGAAGTCCTTTAGTTACTAAAATAGTATGTTTACCTTGAAGAGTTCCTTCACGACATACATCTCGTCATCATTGATACATAGTTAAAATGGTAATTAAGTATCCTAAAATTAATAAATTTATATTAAAATTATGAAATCATTTAATTATTCCTGTTACTAAAGTTATGACTCCAATAGCTCCTGTTAAAGGTCATGGGCTATAATCTACTAAATGAAATGGATGATTATGATTTATTTTCATTTATTTAAGTTAATTAACTTCACTAGAATAAAGAGTTCTTAAAATAGCAATAACATAAGATTGAATAACCGCAACTGCTGATTCAAGAATTAATAATAAGATTTGAATAAAAATTAATATTAAAATTAAATAATAGTTTATATTAGGTCCTGTTCCTCTAAGAAGGGTTATTAATAAATGTCCAGCAATTATATTAGCAGTTAATCGTACAGCTAAAGTTCCAGGTCGAATAATATTACTAATTGTTTCAATTAAAACTATAAAAGGTATAAGAATAGGAGGAGTACCTTGAGGGATTATATGAATAAATATATGTTGAGAATTATAAATTCATCCATAAATTATAAATCTAAATCATAAAGGAAGAGAAATAGAGAGAGATAAAGTTAAATGACTTGTTCTAGTAAAAATATAAGGAAATAATCCTAAAAAATTATTAAATAAAATAAAAGAAAACATTGAAATAAAAATAAATGTTGATCCTTGAAAATAATTATTTTTTAATAAAGTTTTAAATTCATTATGAAGTTTATTTAAGATAAAATTTCAAAAAAAATAGTGACGATTGGGAATTAATCAAAATGAATAGGGAATAAATATAATTCCTAAAATTGTACTAATTCAATTAAAAGAAATGTTTATTAGATTAGTAGAGGGGTCAAAAATTGAAAATAAGTTACTTATCATTTTCAATTTAAATTTTTGTTAATTAAATTAATTTTTTTATTATTTTTAATAACTTTGTAACTAAAAATATAATAATTTATAATATTAAATAATAAATAAATAATTAAAAAAAAAAAAAAATATGATAATCAGTTAATAGGTATTATTTGAGGGATAAAAGAATATTACTAAAGTAATAATTTAAATTTGACATATTTATGTTATAAATTAACTAATTCTTTAATCATTAGAAGTAATTGCTAATTTACTATAAAGTGGTTTAAGAGACCAATACTTGCTTTCAGTCATCTAATGAGAAGTTATTAATTCAATTAATAAAATTTTTAATTGAAATTCTTTCAATTACAATAGGTATAAAGCTGTGATTAGCTCCACAAATTTCTGAACATTGACCATAAAAAATTCCAGGTCGATTAATAAAAAAGTTAGTTTGATTTAATCGACCTGGATTAGCGTCTACTTTTACTCCTAAGGAAGGGATTGTTCATGAATGAATAACATCTGAGGCAGTAACTATAATACGAATTTGATTATTTATTGGTAAAATAATTCGATTATCAACATCTAATAAACGAAAATCACTAGGATTTAAATCATTAGAGGGGATTATATAAGAATCAAATTCAATATTATTAAAATCTGAATATTCATATCTTCAATATCATTGATGACCAATAGATTTCAAAGTAATTAATGGATTGTTAAGTTCATCTAATAGATAAAGTAATCGAAGAGAAGGTAAAGCAATAAAAATTAGTGTAATTGCTGGTAAAATTGTTCAAATTAATTCAATTATTTGATTTTCTAATAAAAATCGATTAATATATTTGTTAAAAAGTAATCTTATTATTAAATATCCAACTAAGATTGTAATTATAATTAAAATAATAAGAGTATGATCATGAAAAAAAATAATTTGTTCTATCAAAGGTGAAGCTCCATTTTGTAAATTTAAATTAGATCATGTTGCCATTTCTAAAAAAAGGATATTCCTTTATAAATGGGGTTTAAATCCATTACATATAATCTGTCATATTAGAAGTTATTTGTTAAAATAGGAAGTTCATTATATGAATGTTCTGCTGGAGGTAAATTTTGATATCATTCAATAGATGAAGATAAATTTAATGTAAATAAAGCAATTCGTTGATTAATTATAGATTCTCAAATAATAATTAATATAAATATTACTGCTAGTAAAGAAATATATGAACCTAAAGAAGAAATAATATTTCAAGAAATGTATGAATCTGGATAATCAGAATATCGTCGTGGTATTCCAGCTAATCCTAGAAAATGTTGTGGGAAAAAAGTTAAATTAACTCCAATAAATATAACAAAAAATTGAATTTTTAATAGAAAGGGTTTTATTGATAATCCAGTAAATAGTGGGTATCAATGGATAAATCCTCCTATAATTGCAAATACAGCTCCTATTGAGAGAACATAGTGAAAATGAGCTACAACATAATAAGTATCATGAAGAGCAATATCAATAGATGAATTAGAAAGAATTACTCCTGTTAATCCTCCAACTGTGAATAAAAATACAAATCCTAAACTTCATAAAATTGAAGGAGAATAATTAATTTGAGTTCCATGGAAAGTAGCTAATCATCTAAAAATTTTAATTCCTGTAGGAACAGCAATAATTATTGTGGCAGAAGTAAAATAAGCTCGTGTATCAATATCTATACCAACTGTAAATATATGATGTGCTCAAACAATAAACCCTAATAATCCAATAGCTAATATAGCATAAATTATTCCTAAACATCCAAATGTTTCTTTTTTTCCTCTTTCTTGAGAAATAATATGGGAAATTATCCCAAATCCTGGTAAAATTAGAATATAAACTTCAGGATGTCCAAAAAATCAAAATAAATGTTGATATAAAATTGGATCTCCTCCTCCTGCAGGATCAAAAAATGATGTATTTAAATTTCGATCGGTTAATAATATAGTAATAGCTCCAGCTAAAACAGGTAAAGATAATAATAATAAAAATGCTGTAATTCCAACAGCTCATACAAATAAAGGTATTTGATCAAAAGATAAATTATTTAAACGTATATTAATGATTGTAGTAATGAAATTAATTGCTCCTAAAATTGAAGAAATTCCTGCTAAATGAAGGGAAAAAATTGCTAAATCTACAGAACTTCCTCCATGAGCAATATTAGATGAAAGGGGAGGATAAACTGTTCATCCTGTACCTGCTCCATTTTCTACGATTCTTCTTGAAATTAATAAAGTTAAGGAGGGGGGTAAAAGTCAAAAACTTATATTATTTATACGTGGGAAAGCTATATCAGGGGCTCCTAGTATTAAAGGTACTAATCAATTTCCAAATCCACCAATTATAATTGGCATAACTATAAAGAAAATTATAATAAAAGCATGAGCTGTAACAATAGTATTATAAATTTGATCATCTCCAATTAAAGATCCAGGGTTTCCTAATTCAGCTCGAATTAATAATCTTAATGAAGTTCCTACTATTCCAGCTCAAATACCAAAAATAAAATATAAAGTTCCAATATCTTTATGATTTGTTGAATAAAGTCATTTTCGCAATAAAATGGCTGAGAAATAAGCGATAAATTGTAAATTTATTAACGAGAAATTAATCTCTTTTATTAAGTCTTATATTCAATTATGATATAAAATTGCAAATTTTAAGGAGTAAATAATAATTACTAAGGCTTAAAGAATTTCTTTATAAATAATTTTGAAGATTATTAGTTTTTTTAACTTAAAACCTTAAAAAAAAAATAAGGTACTAATAATTATTCCTGAAATAGAAAAAAAAGAAAAAATATTAATAATAAGAAAATTATTATTTTTAATAAAAATTTTTATTCATTTAATTTTAATATAATTAAATATGAAAGAAGAATAGATAATTCGAATATAAAAAAATAAAACAATTAATCTTATTAAAATTATAATAAAAGTTAAAAAGTATATGTTATTTATAATTAAAAAATTAATAATAATTCACTTAGGGAAAAATCCAATAAAAGGGGGCAATCCTCCTAATGATAGAAAATTAATTAATAAATTAATTTTAATTAAGGGGTTTAAATTATTAATAAATAATTGATTGATATAAAATATATTTAAAATATGAAATAAAAAACATATTGTTCTAATTAAAAAAGAATAAGTTATTAAATAAAACAATCATAAATTTTCTGCAATAATAATTGCAAATAATATTCATCCTAAATTATTAATTGAAGAAAAAGCTATAATTTTTCGTAATGAAGTTTGATTAAATCCTCCAATAGCTCCAATAATAACATTTAAAATAATTGTAAAAAAAATGAAATTTTTATTAAAATAATAAGACAAAATAATTATGGGGGTAATTTTTTGTCAAGTTATTAAAATGAAATTATTAAGTCAATTTAAACCTTCAACGATATTGGGGAATCAAAAATGAAAGGGGGCAGCTCCTATTTTTATTAATATAGATGAATTAATTATAATTGCTAAAAAATAATTTATTTCAAAATTTTTTAATAAAATTATTTTTAATAAAATAGAAAATAAGAAATTAATTGAAGCAATTGATTGAATTAAGAAATATTTTAAAGAAGCTTCTGAGGCTAATAAATTATTTGAATTAGAAATTAGGGGGATAAATCTAAGTAAATTAATTTCTAAACCAATTCAACATCCAAATCAAGAATTTGAGGAAATTGAAATTAGAGTACTAATAATTAAAAAAAAAAAAAAAAATATTTTAGAAGAATTTCTTGAAAAAATTTAAAATAATATGAATAACATATAAAAATGAATGAGTAATTAACTCATTATTATAAAAATTATATTTTAGTGTAAGAGGCACAATAATTTTTGATATTATTAGATATAGTTTAATTCTATAAAATATAATTAATAAAGGTAAAAATTTACATAATTTATCCTATCAGAATAATCCTTTAATCAGGCACTTTATTTATATTTTAAAAAAAAGGATTTCCTTTATATTTGGGGTATGAACCCAAAAGCTTATTTTAGCTTATTTTTAA